TATTCCTGAATAATCTCATTTTTCAATTTTTAAATCATTTCATTTTACCAAGTTCATTATTAGCCAGATTAATCAAGATTTACATGTTTAGATGTACCAACAATATGTTATTTTTAACAAGTAGTTTTTTTGGTTGGTTAATAGGTCATATTTTATTACTCCAAATTCTTGAGTTTTTATCAGTCTGGCAAAAACTAAAAAAAAAAAATTATATTAGATCGAATAAGTACATTCAATCTAAGAAATACTTTGGCTCAGAAATGAGAAATTTGATGGATCAGCTCTTTAGGATTGTATTATTTATTACGTGTATAAACTATTTAGGTAGAATACCGTTTCCCATCCTTACTAAGAAACTGAACAAAACCAAAAACGTGGAAGAAGGGGTCGAAAAAAAAATGACTTATGAACAAGCAAACGAAAATAAACAGGAAGATGAAAAAAAAGCGATTTATACTTCCGTTTTTTATACAGAACAAACAGATAAAAAAAAAATTGAAGACACAGAAAAAATTCGAGTAAATAGAACTAAAGCACATAAAACTTTTTTTCAAAAGTCTTATCTACTACATAGTAATAACAATAGTAAAAATTCGACTTCGCAGAAGTACACTTTTGGTTTTGAGAAATTTCTTGTGAACTTTGTTTTGGATTTGAATAAGTGGAATCGACCTTGTCGATACATTGAAAATAATCAATTTGCCTATGCTGTCAGAAATGAGATGTCACAATATTTTTTTGGCATATCAAACGGGGATGGAAAAGAAACAATATCGTTTACATATCCCCCGATTTTTTCAATTTTTTTGGAAAGTACAAAAAAAGGTCTCTACTGGCTTAGACTTGAAAAAGATCCCGATAATGAAGTCTCCGATTCTAATTCTTTTCAAAAAGTAAAAAAATTAAAGAACGAGTTTCTAAATAGAATTGAAGGGATAGACAACGAGTCTACTTGTTTTAATTTACTTGAAATAAGGCCTCAATTGTGTTACGATGATTCAATACATAAATATTTTTCAAAAAGGCATGATCCTTTATTCAACGGACCATATCGGAGACCAATAAATCTTTCCTGTTCAATCCAACAAAAAATAAATATCATGGATTTAATAGAGAATTTTGGAATCAATAAGCTTCATCATATCTTTCTTGAAAATGCTTATTTACAACAATTGGAAATAAAAGAAGCGGATCTTGATAAAAAAATGGTATCAACGCATTTTTTTGATTCGTTAATTTTTATCAAAAAGTTTCTTTTTGTTAAAGAACACAACTCCATAGATTTAACAGGAAAGAATTATCTTTTATTATCAAAAGGAAAACCAGATTCAAACTATTTTATAACTACTAATTCAAATGGTCAAAAAAATATTCTCAGAAAGGCACCTAAAATCCAAAAAAAAGTACCTCACTGGTTATATAAATTAATCGACGAAGTCGAACAACAATCCGGAGAGCAGCACGAAAACGGATCAATAGATTATGAAATTCGGTCAAGAAAAGCCAAACGTGTAGTAATTTTGACTACTACGAATGATGATCCGGATTCTAAGACTAATGATAGTAATACGTCTCCTTCAGATGAACCAAACGAAGTAGCTTTGATACGCTATTCACAACAACCTGACTTTCGTAGAGGTTTAATAAAAGGTTCTATGCGAGCACAAAGGAGGAAAATCGTTATTTGGGAATTGTTTCAAACAAATGGCTTTTCCCCGGTTTTTTTGGATAGAATAGAAAAACCACCTATTTTTTCTTTGGAGATCTCCGGGTTGCTTCAACTAATTTTGAAAAATTGGCTACACAAAAGGAAAACAGTTCAAATTGTAACTGAAGAAACAAACGAGAAATTGAGAATCGAGATAGCCGAGGCGTGGGATACCATTCCATTTGCCCAAATAATAAGAGGTATGATGTTACTAACGCAATCAGTTGTTAGAAAATATATTATATTACCTTCATTAATACTTGGAAAAAATATTGGCCGTATATTACTATTTCAACTTCCTGAATGGTCGGAGGATTTACAGGAATGGAATAGAGAGATGTATGTTAAATGTACTTATAATGGTGTTCCATTATCCGAAACAGAATTTCCTCAAAATTGGTTAACAGACGGTATTCAAATAAAAATAATATTTCCTTTCAGGATGAAACCTTGGCACAATTCGAAACGACGATCCTTTCCAAAAAATAGAAATCTAAGAAATAATAAAAAAGAAAAAAATGATTTTTGTTTTTTAACAATTTGGGGACTGGAATCTGAATTTCCTTTTGGTAGGCCTCGAAAACAACCGTCCTTTTTTAAACCCATTTTTAAAGAACTGGAAAAAAAAAAAAACAAATTCCACAGAATTATTCATCAATTATTTAGTAAAATAAAATTGCCAAGTCGAACAGCTTCTTCATTGTCGCAAAAAAAAATTAATGGTAAAACAAGTAAAAATCACATAAACCTAACAAGAATCAACAAAGAAAAAAAAATAATAACTCCAAAAATCAATAATCCTAAGAAAAAAAGTTCTAATAGGAAAAAATTCCAAAACAAAAAAAGGGAAATAACAACAAGAAGAAATCCACAATTAATTGTAAAATTGCACCTTTTTTTTCAACTTTTCATTGAAAGAATATACCCAAATAGTTCTTTATTTATATTAAATATTTTTAAAAAGAATATCGAAGTTTTTCTTGAAGAAACAAAAAAGATTATTGAAAAATCCATTTCCAATAATAAAAGAAAACAAGAACAAATTCCTAAAAAAACGAAAAATGGAATTCCAACTCCGAAAAAGTCACAGGATACTTTTTTTAAAAGTCAAACCAATCCACATATGTGTTATGGCGTACCTTACGTATCACAAGCATATTTATTGTATACATTATCACAACTTCCAATCAGTAATTCAGATAAATTAACATTTGTTCGCCAATTTCAAGTAATCCGACCTTTTGTTAAGACAAAAATCAAAGAGTCCCTTGAAAACCAGGGAATGATAAGACTTCATCCAAACTTAGATGATACGAAACTTCCGAGTTATTTCATAACTCAATGGCAAAAATGGTTAAGAGGACATTATCCATATGATTTATCTCGGACCAACGGGTCTAGATCAATAATAACAAAAGGTCTAAATAAAGTTCGGCGTATAATTCAAAATAAAAAGGAAAAGTTAAGTAACTGGAATTCAGCTGAAAAAGACCAATTTATTTTTTTCAAAACACACTTTGAAATATATTCATTTTTTATTAAAAAAGCTGTATTTGAAAAATACTATAATTATGATCTTTTTTCATATAAATTCATTAATTCTCAAAAGCTCATTAATTCTGAAAAACATTGCTTTTTGTATAAATATAAATGGACTTTCAAAGGAAAGACAAACCAAGAATTTTCGGCTAACACGCCTAAAGAAAAACTTTTTTTGATCTCTATTACAAATAATATGGGTCATATTCTATATATGAAAAAGGGGGCCGATAGAAAATATTTTGATTGTAAAATTATCAATTTTGAGCTTAGACAAAAAACGAAGATTGAAACTTGGATTACGACCAATATAAATAGAAATCAAAATCTGAAAATTCGTACAACTAATTATAAAAAAATTACGAAAAAGGATCTGATCATTTACAAAATCAATCGACCAAACTCAAAAAAAGAATTTTTTGATTGGATGGGAATGAATCACGAAACCCTAAAGAGTGAGATAGGAAATCCGGAACTTTGGTTCTTCTCAGAAGTTCTGTTTCGTTATAATACATATAAAACAAAACCTTGGTTTATACCAAGCAAATTACTTCTATTAAATTGGAATATAAATAAAAAAAACAATAGTGAAATCAATCAAAATGAAAAACTATCAGTGAAACAAGAACAACGAAATAAAGAAGAAAACGAATCCCAAGAAGAACATGAACTCCCAAACCGAAAAGACCTTGAATCGTTTCCCTCGCAAAAAAACAATATTGAAGAAAATGATACAAAATTAAACATCAAAAAAGAGAACACACGCAAACAATACAAAAGTAAAACAGAAGCAGAACTAGAGTTATTTCTGAACCGTTATTTGCTTTTTCAATTCCGGGGGAATGAGGTTTTGACTCAACCAATGCTTAGTAATATCAAAGTATATTGTCTCCTGCTTCGATTAATGGATCAAAAAAAAATTACCCTTTCCTCGATTCAAAAAAGAGAACTGGATTTGGATATAATGTTGATTAATCTGAATTTAACTCGGAAAGAATTACTTAAAAAGGGATTGTTTATTATAGAACCGATTCGTCTGTCGGGAAAAGACGGGTATTTTATTATGTATCAAACGGTAAGTATTTCCTTGGTTCATAAGAGTAAGAATCAAAAGCAAAGATACGTTGCTAGTAAACAGTTGGCTGAAATGATTTTGCCACAGCAAAGAATAACTGCAAGTGAAGACAAAAATTTTAATTTGTGTATTCCTGAAAACATTTTATCTTTTAGACGCTGTAGAACGTTGAGAATTTTAATTTGTTTTAATTCAAAAACAAACAAAAATGTACAAAGAAAGACACTATTTTGCAACGGAAAGAGTGTCAAAAATAGCAGCCAAGTTTCACATGGCAAAAATGATCTTGATATATACAAAAATCAAGTAATGAAATTCAAGATATTTCTTTGGCCGAATTTTCGATTAGAAGATTTAGCTTGTATGAATCGTTATTGGTTTAATACCAGTAATGGTAGTCATTTCACTATGTTAAGGATACATTTGTATTCACAATTGAAAACATGTAGATAACATACTTGTTTATCCTCTACCCTTATACTTATCGAAATATATAGAAATATGAAAAATAGGATTATAAGATAGAGGATATGAAAGAAAAGACTCACATACGAGTGGATGCTAGTATTTAGAAATATAAAAGGAAAAATGTTTTAATTCCATTTTAAAATGGAAATTCGTCGACGTGAAAATGTACCAGTCCTTTGCTCTACTTATATAAAAAAAAAAAAAGAAATCCAATTTCGACTTGTACTGAATTCCACCAATCGTAAATAAGTTTCTATTCAATTAGTATATATACAATAAACAACGCAGGATATTATTATTGAGCATAAAAATCCATAGCTGTCTGTCAATGTAAAGTAAATAAAAAAAAAAAAGTCAAGGTCTATTTATGGTAAAAAATGCATTCAGTTCACAAAAAAAACAAACAAATACAAATAAGGGGTCCGTTGAATCTCAAGTATTCGGCTTCACCACTCAAATACGGCGACTTTCTTCACATTTGGAATTGCACAAAAAAGACTCTTCATCTCAGAGGGGTTTGCGAAAAATTTTGGGAAAACGACAACGACTGCTGAACTATTTCTCAAAAAAAAATAAAGAAAGCTATAACCAATTAATTCGGGAGTTAGCTAGTCAAGAGTTTAAAATTAGTTAAATTTATTTGAAATGTCATAACCTTTGACCGTTGTAGTTTGGTTTGAATTTAAATTAACGTGTTTTTACTTGCTATTTAGCATTGCATGCAAAACTAAGTCAATAAAAACCTTAGTACTGAAACAACTCTGAAAAAAAATCTAAGGATAAAACGTTAACAAAGAAACATGGAAATTTTTCCAATCAAAGATTTTAGTTATTTTCATGCTAAGAGCCGATTTAGCATAAGAGTTTGAATCTCTAAAGAATCGACAATGAAATAACGTTCTTAATCTCGAAGTAATAAGTAGCTTAAAAATTGATATATTACTATACTATATATATATATAATATATACTATAATATTATTTTTTTGTAATATCACCAAAAAATTTGATTGAATTTGGCTTGAGTTGAGATTGAAATGAAGCCAAATTTATAACGCGTTACTTTCTGCTGCCCGAAGATAGACTTCTCTTATTTGACCTAGCTATTAAGCAAAAATTGAAATATGGTTAGAGCTCTTATGTTTATGTAGCTTCAACTCATATTAAATTCAGTTAATATAAATTTCTGTCCCAGTTTGTCTCGATTTGGTATACCAATTTCCGCTGCTCAAACAGCTAGTAATGGAACCACCTGTGGTTCATCAAATTATTGTGAAAACAAAAAACTCATATACCCAATAAAATTTCTTGATAAACTCAATTAGATAAATTTAGATTTATCTAGTCATTATAAATTTATCTAGTCAGAAATATATTGAAATTATCGAGATGGATACGGGTACGATATGATGTTGGTTGAAAAAACTTAACAAATAAAAGTATTTTGGAACGCGCTAGAAAATCTAAAGAAATTCGAATTTTGCCGGCGCGAGATCTCGCTGACTTATTGAATCGTCTGGTATCAAAATATAGGATTCCTTTAAAAATTGGTTTACTAGACCGAAAATTTATCACGTTCAAAAATGTATAATAATGGCACATTCAGTAAAGATTTATGATACATGTATAGGATGTACTCAATGTGTCCGAGCCTGTCCCACCGATGTATTAGAAATGATACCCTGGGATGGTTGTAAAGCTAAACAAATTGCGTCGGCTCCTCGGACCGAGGACTGTGTTGGTTGTAAGAGATGTGAATCCGCTTGTCCGACGGATTTCTTGAGTGTTCGAGTTTATTTATGGCATGAAACAACTCGCAGTATGGGTCTAGCTTATTGATACCTTATATCAAACTATACTTGAATCCAGTAATTTTTTTTCGTTTTAGCGAGTTTTGTAATGAAAACCCTTTGCTCAAACAAGTTTGGTTTGAGCAAAGGGTTTTTTCGAAACCAAGTCTATCTTGTCGTTCTGACCAAGCATTTTCCCTCCTTTCCTTTGTCATTTTCCCGGGATTCATTAACTTTCTTTTTTACACATCACATTTACACATATAGTAAATATAGTAATAGTAATTTCGACTAAATTCTATAAGTATCGTCTATTTCTATAGATTTTTTTGTAGCTTTTTGAGCATTCTGTTATAATCTTCAATCGGATTATCCATTAATCCAACTTATCTTTATTTTTTTTTGTCTACTAGTATTTTGGTATTAATTACTAGTTCAAACTATCTTTTAATATAAACAAAATGATAATGACTTTTCTAACGTCTAATAAAAATTGGAATGATATTACCCTATTTAATTAATTATTAATTTGATGCTGGATCATGAAGTTATTTCTTCCGTTTTCACTTCCACGCCTGTGCTAGGTATTGGTATGGACCCTGCAGTTGTTCTGGCACTATCCGTGGAAAAAGTATAACTTAATTCTTTTGTTTAATTTAAAGAGTTTTTTATGAAAACCGCGTGCTTAAGCTATAATATGACAAATAAAAAAGGTTTTTTATTAAACTATTAAACTCAAAAACTTTGTGTTAACTGGCACAAATCCCGTGAACACAAAGTTTTTTATACGTACTTTACATCTTTCGATTTGTAAAAAGTCATTTTTTTTATTCAATTTTATAGTGGAAATGAACCATAACTATGTAGGCCTATTCCGAAAAGATTGACCCCAAAATAGCATATCCAAATTATAAAAAATCC